ATTAATTTGAAGAGGTATAAATATATTTTCAATAGATTAGTTATGTGTCAGGAACCAGATTTGAACTGGTGACACGAGGATTTTCAGTCCTCTGCTCTACCAACTGAGCTATCCCAACAATTCAGGAGCTAGATTTGAACCGGTGACACAAGGATTTTCAAGCCTCTGCTCTACACAACTGAGCTATTCCCTAATTTTTTCGATTTTCAAAAAGAAGACTTTCTTTGTGAATGCAAGGAAAATGAGATGGACTGTGAATAATCCACTTCGGATCCATTTGTGAAAGAGTAAAATGAATAAGAAAGAGATTGAATTTTCTTTGAACCACTTATGAAAAAAAAAGAGGAGAATATAGTAAAGAAGTAAAATGGGCTTTTTTACTGGGGATAGAGGGACTTGAACCCTCACGATTTCTAAAGTCGACGGATTTTCCTCTTACTATAAATTTCATTGTTGTCGGTATTGACATGTAGAATGGGACTCTCTCTTTATTCTCGTCCGATTAATCATTTTTTTATATTTATAGAAGAATTTCAGTTATCAACGCAACGTAGTCAACTCCATTCGTTAGAACAGCTTCCATTGAGTCTCTGCACCTATCCTTTTTTATTCTCTTTTTTAAACCTTTGCTTTTCAAAAAAAAAAAGATTTGGCTCAGGATTGCCCATTTTTAGTTCCAGGGTTTCTCTGAATTTGGAAGTTTTCACTTAGCAGGTTTCCATACTAAGGCTCAATCCAATCAAGTCCGTAGCGTCTACCAATTTCGCCATATCCCCTTTTTAGACAAGGATCCAGTTGTAATTTTACCCAACTCTTTCATTTATCTTGAAACCATTGAGTTCATTATATAATGATTCCTATATTAAAAAATTGTGTACCCCTATATTTCATTTCTTTTTTTGGCTATCCCCTCTCGTTCCACCTCTATTGTATGAATCATCTTTGTTTCAATCAGAAATGATTCTATCATTGATGTATCCACAATTCAATACAGAGAGGTATATACCACATATATATACGTCCCCCCTTTCCTTTTATTTTTAGAGTGTGCTTTGGAATACTGGAAGGGTCGATATTCTTCCTTATTGTTTTTTTTGTCCTATCCTATCTTCATCCTTTTTCGAACGAAATCAGAGTAATGTCTCATTATAATTTTTATTGTTGTATCTTTATCCTTATTTTATACTTTTCTTAGGACTGATTCGCTATAATATGAATATAGTTAACCTTATTATTTGTTATTTGTTAGAACTATTCTAAAATATAAAAAAGAATTCAAATTTTTTGATATTTTCAATATAATATTATTAGAAATTATTACTAATTTATTATATTTATAAATATTTATTATATAATGTAATGTCAAAAATATATATTAAATTAAGATAAATAATGTAAATTCGAATTAGTCAGATATTTGATTTCTGTTACATTATTAGAATAGAATTCTATTTAGTCATATTATTATATTTATTTATTAAATATATTTTTTATTAAATATATTATTTATTAGTTATATTATGTTATGGATAGAATTATGAACTAGAATATATAATATATAATTTCTATTAAATAGTTTATATTAAAAATATATATAGTTCATATGAACTTTACAGTTAATAGCGGGGATCTGGTAGTCTCTCGAATTCCTATGCATTATTTCTGTTATGTGAGCCCGCTTAGCTCAGAGGTTAGAGCATCGCATTTGTAATGCGATGGTCATCGGTTCGATTCCGATAGCTGGCTTTTTTCTCTATTGATTTTTCCATAATTATAATTGAGAATCTCTCCTCTCCATTTCTCCAAACGTTGAGTCACTAATCTATAATCTATTATGTATGTCGCGGTAATTATAAAAAAAAAGTTGATTAGATCCGATTAGATTTATATTTTATATTTATATATATAATAAATCATAAAACAGGGCCTTAATCTTCTTTCTATAATATACAACAAAAAATATGGATATTAACACAATACATTTCATTCTATTTTGTAATATTTCAATAGATTTCGCTTTGCTTTGTTTATCCTTTAGTTCAGTCTTAATTTTGATTTCTTCTGTAAAATGAATGAAATTTCAATAAAATAAAAAGGAGTCTTTACTTTATGTCTCGTTACCGAGGACCTCGTTTCAAAAAAATACGCCGTCTGGGGGCTTTACCGGGATTAACTAATAAAAGACCTAGATCCGGAAGTGATCTTAAAAACCCATTGCGTTCCGGGAAAAGATCGCAATATCGTATTCGTTTAGAAGAAAAACAGAAATTGCGTTTTCATTATGGTCTGACAGAGCGACAATTACTTAGATATGTGCATATCGCTGGAAAAGCCAAAGGGTCAACAGGCCAGGTTTTACTACAACTACTTGAGATGCGGTTGGATAATATCCTTTTTCGATTGGGTATGGCTTCGACCATTCCCGGAGCCAGGCAATTAGTTAACCATAGACATATTTTAGTTAATGGTCATATAGTGGATATACCAAGTTATCGTTGCA